TATACACTGTATTGCATTCTGTTTGTATTCGTAATAACTTTTCTTTTATTTAACTAGAGGTTAACGTAAATGAACCATAACTATGTAGCCCAATTCCTAATAGATTGACCCCAAAATAGCATATCCAAATTATAAGAAAGCCTAGAGTCGCCACAATTGCGGAATTTGTCCCCTGCAAATTTTTATTTGTTCGAGTATGCAAATAAATTGCGAATACGATCCAAGTAATAAAAGCCCAAGTTTCCTTTGGATCCCAACTCCAATATGATCCCCATGCTTCATTAGCCCATACTGCTCCTGAAAGAATCCCTATGGTTAAAAAGATAAATCCTAGGCTAATCACACGATAACTCCAATAATCTAATTGTTGAATCAATTGGGCCTTGTAATAATTCTTAGCATAAAAAAAAGAAGTTTTTTTAAAGATATTATTTCTTTCATTATTGTATTGGATTTCACCAAATGAAAAAGATTCATTTAATTTTAATAAATTATTACTTTTAGAACTATAAAAAATCTTTCTAAATGTAATGACTAGAAGTGCTACTGATAATAATGATCCACAAAGAAGAGCCGCATAGCTCAATATCATCATACTTACGTGCATTATTAACCACTCCGATTGGAGAGCGGGTATTAATATTGTGGGTTTATGTATTTCATTTAAAAGACCCGACGTAGCAAAGCCTTGGGTAAAAATAGTACTTGAGGCAGTTATTGTGGTTAAATAATTTTTTCGTTTTTTTAAATAGGGCACTATATGAATAAGGGAGAAACTCCATGAAAGAAAAATTAATGATTCATATAAATCACTTAGTGGGAAATGGCCCGAATAAATCCAACGAGTGATTAATAATCCTGTTAGACATAAAAAAGTAGCTAGCATCCCCTTTTCTGACGAATCATTTGGTTTTATGATTTCATTGCCCAATAAGGTTATCAAATGAATTGTAATCACAATTGAAACAATAGAAAAGGAAATATGAGTTAATATATGCTCTAAAGTTGAAAATATCATAAAAAAGAAAAAAGGTGGGGATCCCCCATGTTAATATTAATTATTGGGAATTTAATTTATTTTTATTATAGGATCTATTGGATCTCGTTTAGAAGATGGCATGCCGCCACTCGGACTCGAACCGAGATGCTCTAGCACTGCTTCCTAAGAGCAGCGTGTCTACCGATTTCACCATAGCGGCTTGCTCGAATTCATAATAGCCTATTTATATTCAATAGTCGAGATTGAACAAGTCAATTCAATATGTTTTTTTAGTAAAAATGAAATTGATAAAAAAAATGAGTTCAAAAGTCAATTTGAAGATTTGAAGATTCATTGGTTTCATTTATTTTTCTTTAAGTGTCCATTTATCTTAGGGCTTTTTACGTAGTTTATGCGATTCTAAAATCGAACTCTTGCAGCTATAGAAATCTCTCGCTAGAATAAAAAAACTTTTTTCATTTTTTACGCTTATTGTCATATCATTATTTCTGGTTTATCTGATTTCATAATCATAAATTTGAAACAAAAAAGAAATTTTCTCAATGAATCTAAAACTATTTTGTATTTGGAGTACTGCAAATTGTATATAATATAATAATATCTCAACAATCAAGTTCTTTTATTGATGATCTGACAATTGGAAATATATGGTAAATCCATTACATATGCTAAATGTAATAAATTAAGAAGTTAGTTTTTAACATGGAATCCATTAGTTTCAACAATCTGCCCTTCCCGAAAAAGAGAAAAATTTTTATTTATTGGAATTGTAAAGGTCGATGGGGAAAAAAGACTCCCCACCACCAAAATATGAGTGAAAACATACAAAAAAAATACAAAATTGTATTTATTTTTTTATTTAGATTTTTAGATTTAGAATTCAGAAAATAGAAGAATTATTCTTTTAGACATAACATTAAGATTCTATTCTATTTCATATTAATATGAACTTTGAATCAAATTTGGATTATTCCAATATTTTAGGACTTATTTGTTTGTCGTACAAAAAAACTTTTTGAATTCCCGGTAGAAAGAGATTTCCCTAATGACAAAGCTTTTAACGACGCCCAATAGCCTTTCATTTTCCAAATATTTTTACGAATACGCTTTTTTGATATCGAAGTACGTTTTTTTGGAACTGCCATTTAAAAATGAAGAAGTTACTCATTGTTATAGTTGGATGTGAAAGACATCTATTGTTCTATTATTATTCTTATTCATTATCTATTTTTTCTCTAAATAATATAATATTCTCTTCATAAAAAAGAAATATAGATATGTCAAAGATCCATGAAAACTGGATCAAAAATGACTCGAAATAACAAAATATGCCATAAAACCAAAAATTAATTTTTGGTTGGGAACTATTGGTTCGCGTTGTTTATCTCTCAAAGTTATATCTTTAGAATCTGCATGTCATCAAAATCAAATCAAACTTAATAAAATAAAAAAAGAATCTAAAAAACCTTTATTTTCGGCATTCTATAACTTGATTTACATGTAATAAAATACCAGGATTGTACTTTTGACTAATAAATTGATAGTCAAACTAGAAAAAAATACAACTAAATTTAATTTTCAAATTCGAATGAGACTAGTAATAAATCTGTTAAAAGATACGTGGTTTGATAAAAAAGGATCTCAGTCATTTTTTATCCTTTCTTGCTAAAAAGTTCATTTTAGTTCCATATTTTTCTAAACTTTACTAATAAATTGTTTTGATTGAAATGGAAAACAATCAATCCCATAATGAATTAGTTAATTAATTGAAAATTAGTTAATGAATTAAAATTGAAATAAACTAACTAAAATCAAGAGTTTTTTTCATTAGACCGATGACCTTAGTTAATCTTATAATTCGTATCCGCGTCAAGTACTCTTTTTAGGCTAAATTTTTATCCTTGTTCTATGAATATAAATTTTGATTACGATTACGATAAATTATTATATTTTTATTTTCCTATTATAAGTGTTCGTTTTTTTATATGTCACTTGGTCATATCATTTGACCAATTGTAACTTCTTTTTTGAATATTTGAACGGTTTTGAAATGAAAAGACTCAGAATAATTAACATTAATATATAAACTTCTTAAATCATTTAGTGCATATCTTGATTTTTTATTGACTTTTTCGAAAGGTAAGATCCGGTGAATCGGAAACAATTAATTAAGAATAAAAAACTTTTTTTATGGAACAGACATATCAATATGCGTGGATAATACCTTTTCTTCCACTTCCAGTTCCTATGTTAATAGGGTTGGGACTTCTTCTTTTTCCGACGGCAACAAAAAGTCTTCGCCGTATGTGGGCTTTTCAGAGCGTTTTGTTGTTAAGTATAGTCATGATTTTTTCGATGAATCTTTCTATTCAGCAAATAAATAGTAGTTCTGTCTATCAATATGTATGGTCTTGGATTATTAATAATGATTTTTCGTTAGAATTCGGATACTTGATCGATCCACTTACTTCTATTATGTCAATACTAATCACTACTGTTGGAATTTTGGTTCTTATTTATAGTGATAATTATATGTCTCATGATCACGGGTATTTGAGATTTTTTGCTTATATGAGTTTTTTCAGTACTTCTATGTTGGGATTAGTTACTAGTTCAAATTTGATACAAATTTATATTTTTTGGGAATTAGTTGGAATGTGTTCGTATCTATTAATAGGATTTTGGTTCACACGACCTGTTGCAGCAAAGGCTTGTCAAAAAGCCTTTGTAACTAATCGTGTTGGCGATTTTGGTTTATTATTAGGCATTTTAGGGTTTTATTGGGTAACGGGGAGTTTCGAATTTCGTGATTTATTCCAAATATTTAATAACTTGATTTCTAATAATGAGGTCGATTTTTTATTTGTTACTTTGTGCGCTGTTCTTTTATTTGCCGGTGCGATTGCTAAATCTGCACAATTTCCTCTTCATGTATGGTTACCTGATGCGATGGAAGGGCCGACTCCTATTTCGGCCCTTATACATGCTGCTACGATGGTAGCAGCGGGCATTTTTCTTGTAGCCCGACTTATGCCTCTTTTCATAGTCATACCCCCCATAATGAATTTCATCTCTTTGATAGGGATAATAACAGTTTTTTTAGGAGCTACTTTAGCTCTTGCTCAAAAAGATATTAAGAGGGGTTTAGCCTATTCCACAATGTCTCAATTGGGTTATATGATGTTAGCTTTAGGTATGGGGTCTTATCGCAGTGCTTTATTTCATTTGATTACTCATGCTTATTCTAAAGCATTATTGTTCTTAGGATCGGGATCCGTTATTCATTCAATGGAAACTCTTGTTGGGTATTGTCCAAAAAAAAGTCAGAATATGGTGCTTATGGGAGGTTTAACAAAACATGTACCAATTACAAAAAATTCTTTTTTTTTAGGTACACTTTCTCTTTGCGGTATTCCACCCCTTGCTTGTTTTTGGTCCAAAGATGAAATTCTTAATGATAGTTGGTTGTATTCACCTATTTTTGCAATAATAGCTTGGTCTACGGCGGGATTAACGGCATTTTATATGTGTCGGATTTATTTACTTACTTTTGAAGGACATTTAAACGTTCATTTTCAAAATTACAGTGGAAAAAGGAACACCCCCTTATATTCAATATCGCTATGGGGTAAAGAAGGTTCAAAAATAAGTAACAAAAACTTTCGTTTGGTAACTTTATTAAAAATGAATAAGAATGGACGTCCTTCTTTTTTTTCAAATAGAGTATATAAAATGGATGAGAATGTAAGAAATATGACCCCACCCTTTCTTTCTATTCCGAATTTTGGCAATATCAAGACTTCTTTGTATCCTTATGAATCGGATAATACGATGTTATTCCCAATACTTATATTAATTATATTTACTTTGTTCGTTGGATTCTTAGGAATTCCTTTAAATCAAGACGTGGATATATTAACAAAATGGTTAACCCCGTCTATAAATCTTTTACATAAAAATTCAAATAATTCAATAGATTGGTATGAATTTTGTAAAGATG